CATACCATCCATACATAGTGTTTTGATCTAAGATTTCAATTCTTCCATGTTTCAGCAGTAGCATATTGTTCCGTGGAGCTAAGGTCCGAAATATGGAAAAAACAAGTATTTCCACGACTCTACCGCCCAGTCAATTCTGTTCCACTTAATCCCTCTTTCATGGCCACATATCTTTACGACTAAGGAATGGGAAATCTTTCTCCTGTTACATGAATCCAATTTTCAGTTCATCCGGGAAAATCCATCTTTTTCTAAACAATGTCTTTGTCATTTGATCCAACAGCCTTCCGTTAGATAGGAACAGGTTTGATAAGTACTGATAACTCGCGGATTGAATATTAGAACGGAAAGATCTATTATATAATGAACTAATGGTTCGAAGCCGTCTCCGTCTCCGTCTCTGGCGATTAATAAAAAATTCGAAGTACTTTTCTTTCGGTTTCTTGCTAAACCCGCGTTTATATAGAGTCTCCCTTTGGGAAGTCAGAAGAAGCCCCTTTGACATCTCTTCATCTGCAAAGAATTCTCGATGTGAAAACAGAAAGACAGAGAGCTCATCGTTGAATATGTAAAAGAGTGGATCTCCAGGGTCCCAAATGAATTGGCCTTTTCGAAAAAAGACTTGTTCTTTGGAAGATCTATCTCGTCCCGGGTACTCCATGGTTTCACTCTGCAAGAACTCCCAATCATTCTCTTGAAGCTCATCCTCTTCATCATATCCACCATCCCCTTCACCATAAAATGCATAATCAAAATATTCATCATTAACTTCATCAGAAATGATCGGCTTGCCCCGAAATGACCTGGCCCAATAGGGAAATTCCAATTCATTGGGCCTTTCGATCCAATCAAATAGAAAGCCCCAAGATTGCCATATTCTAGGAGCCCAAACTATGTGATCGACTGCATCCTCCGCTAACTGTTGCGGGTCGGTGCCTTCTGCCCATTCTTTAAACTCCGATTCATAGAGAAATCTACGATCAAAGATAGAACGAGATCCATTTTCCATCATCTCTAAGGGATTCCTTGGTTCGGGCCTAAGAAGCGAGGATCCCACCAGAGCCCCTTCTACTACTTCGAATAGGCCATCAACTAGATCAGAATCCGTCTCAACGAGTCTATAAGAAGTGATCCAATTTTTTTCATCGGGTCCGGGTAGAGACCAAAGATCTTGAGCGATCGATCCGGCAGAACAACTCAAAAGATAAAGAAGTATCGTTAATTTCTTCATGTTCGTTCCAAGTTCGAAGAACCATTTGTACAAATAAGGATCCCCTTCGTAACATGATTGCTTCTTCATATAGATAGATATAGGATCTATAAGGCAGCAATTATTTATAAGTACATTTTGTGCAACAGCCCTTCCTATCTGATAGAAAAGGATCCCATGATCCGGAACCGGTCTTACATGGGCTCGCAACTCCCAAGTTTGTCTATGAAGAGCGAATCTAATTGTATTAGTGTCTATAATTGATTTCTTCTGTGTAATACTAATCGATAGGGCCTCATTGGTAATTGCTACAAGATCTCGTGCATTGTAACCCATGGCTATGGACCCGAATCCATTAGTATGGAACATTTTATTTTCCAAGTGAAATCCCCTAGTATATGAAAGGGTGAAAACGTGCTTTCGTTGTTGTGGAATAAGAAGCCTTCGTATCTTAATGCATGTATTTAATTTATTCGGAGCTATTAGAGCGGGATCCACTTTTTGGGGAATATGAGTCGAAGCAATAACAAGAATATCTCTAGTGGACCGTCTTTCACAATCCCCGGAGAGATAGTTCAATAATAAACCGAGGGACTCCGACTCATCCACATACAGATCATGAATGTTTGGAATCCATACTATGCAAGGAGACATTGTTCTTGCCAATTCGAATTGCAAGTTGATAGAAGCTAGGTCTATTTCCAACTCGATGATATACCTAAGTATCTCATCATCCACCGTATATTCCTCCCTCAGCTCCGGGTCCGAGTCCAAGTTCGAATAAATAGAGTCACGATCATCAATATCGTCCACATCTTTAAGCGCATCCATATAGTCCTTAGCAGGATCGCTATCATCATCAATACCATCAATATCCACATCCTCAAGCGCTTCCATATAGTCCTCAGGATCGAGATCATCAATAACTATTTTCAAATCAAGCTTGTTCAGAAATACCGTAATGAAAGGAAGATAGGAGTTTGTCGCTAGGGATTTGACCAAATAGGATCGTCCAGTTCCTATAGGACCTATCACTAAAATACCCCTAGAGGGGGATAGGGCTAGGCGGAACGAAAAGGGTTTTGGTTTTCCATGAGATGGGAAATGCAAACTATTAGCCCCACACGAGGTTTGTGAATAAGTGATTGTCTGATAATGAGCAAGGAATATCCGTCTTTCTGCTAAACAGGATGTATTGAACTCATAATTCATTAGATCCTTTTGATGAATGTCAACTACGTATCGTAAGTAAATTGCTCCCGCTTGTTCAAACATTTGATAACCATAGTC